TGAGTTCTATTCTATTAGAATAGAAATATTTTGAATGTTTCAAATTGTTAAATGTAATTTAATATTGTTTAATGTATTTATATATATAATATATGTTATCATATGTCTTTTTTTATTCCTTACTTGACAACAGTAAGAAATTAAGTAATAAACTGAGAAAAAGAAAAAAAAAAGAATAATCAATGGAAAAAAGAAGAAATGTCCCGGCCAGTACTTAAGCAGATCAGGCCGGGAAAATAAACCTTTCATATAAAATCAAAGAACTAAGATATTCTTTCTATTGAGGAGATCCGTTTTGAGTCATTATCTATATTGAATTCCTGATCAATTGCTTTTTTCTATTTTTTTCTTATTTTTCTTAGTTTAAATTTTAATAGCTATTTAAAAAATTTCTATTATTTATTATAATATTTTAGAATATTTCGAATTTCTATTTTAATAATATAATAAAATAATATTTTTTTTTATTAAAATAGAATAATATAATAAAATAAATAATAATAATTTGGAAAAGTTAAATAAGATTAAATAAAAAAAAATCAAATGAAAAAAGAAAATAAAGAGAAGAAGGTGGATTTTTATCAATCTTTATTTCACGTGTTACATCACATAACAAATTTTCAATTTGGAATTAGGAGAGATGGCTGAGTGGACTAAAGCGGCGGATTGCTAATCCGTTGTACGAATTATTTGTACCGAGGGTTCGAATCCCTCTCTTTCCGCTTTCTCTGATCACTTGGTATTTTCGAATTCGAAAAGATTCTCATCCCTTGATTTTATCATAGTTAAATGTATGAAACAAATAAGATTATTAAGAATTAATTTCGAAAAAAGCAAAAAAAACTAGAAATTTTTTATTCCTCACGTCCAGGATTGCGTCCTGGATCATTAGATAAGAATCCAAAGATAAAAAGGGAAACAAAGAATATCACTACTGTGTAAACAAAGAGTTTGAGAGTAAGCATTACACAATCTCCAAGATCATTTTTTTTTTGAAAAAGGGGAATAGATTGCCTATTTTTTACCACATATATCATTTTTTTTTTTTGTTTTGACACCCCAAAAAATGAAAAATAAGACGAATTTATTTGTAATAAGATTTTGATTCATTCGTTACCCGAAATTTCTTGTCATATCAATAATTAGGTATTGTGGAGTACCTAATAGTCCATACTCACCGGAAGGTGAGAACGGGGAAAAGGCTGATCCAAATTCATCGCTGCGGTTATTCATTCAATATACAAGAATTTCGATTTTTGAATCGAGGGTTCGTAATGTAAGACTTATCTGATCTTATCAATTTTTAGAATTTTTTTATCGAATACATCATCAATTTAGCAGAGTATTAAAGATTTCATCGAAAACTTACAGTGGCTTGCCAAACAAAGGCTAAGAGAAAAAAGAGTACAGGTATGACAGGCATAACATCTATGATTGGATTGAAAATGGCATAAGCTTCGGGCAATTTGGCGAAGAAAAAACTACTCGAATAAAGGACAGAATTAAGACAGATACCAATTAAACTAAAGATATTAAGCATAACAAGCATTTCGTTCTTGTGGATTAGATAATTTTGAGTTATTTTTATAAGGAAAAATGAAAAAGGCAGATCAAGAAATCCTTCTTTTTCTTCGGTTCGGACTTTCCCAAATAAAAAATCCCTCCCCCCATTATCATTCTAAAATGAGAATATAAGGAATTCAACTTTCATACAATATCTTAATTGAATTCTATGTAATGATCAATGAATTTTTTTGATTCTATATCTACATGTCTTGAATCCTAGCAACAAAATATCCCATATGTTTTTGTGTATTTGGGTTGGGATTGACGAATAACCAATACCAATATTAGTGTTGATTAATTTCGAATAGAAATCAAAATGGGGCGTGGCCAAGCGGTAAGGCAGCGGGTTTTGGTCCCGTTATTCGGAGGTTCGAATCCTTCCGTCCCAGATCGTTTTTCATGAAACGAAAGATGGGATCACACTGCATTCCACATGAAACAATAATTTGTTAAAGGTAAAAATCTTTTCTTATTAATTTTCAGAATGGTTCTAAGAATCATATCTGAGAATTCGTTTGGTTTCTCACAAACGGAATCAAGTGTCAAATGTGGGTAAAATTGAATATCTTTATTTTCATTCAATTCATATGATAGAATATGGGGTTAAATTAAATAAATTTGATCCTTGCTGACCCTTATCCGGATAAATACTTATTTATCCATAGATAGAAATATTATATACCGGTTGAACCAATGACTATTCATGATTTTATATTGAATCAATTCCATACCGCTTTGAAATTTCAATTAGAGGAATGTTATGGTAAAACTTCGTTTGAAACGATGTGGTAGAAAGCAACGTGCGACTTGAAGGACATGGTTGGCTGTGGATTTTTACATCCGCCATCTTCTATAGTAATGAAGATGCTCTTGGCTCGACATAGTTTGTTCTGTTCTGCCCGGAACCTAATTTGTGTTGGGTTATAAGTAAATAGTACATGATGAAGCTCGAGAAGAAAGGATTGATTCATTTTTCAAGGGAAAGAATCTAGGGTTAGTGAAAATCAATAAGTTAGACCAACTCTGTAAGTATATCCTCACTATATATAAATTCTAAATCGAAAGGTTCAAATTCAGAACAAGTTTGAAAAGTCAAATTTTCCGAAATTGGTAAAACTATTTCGATGAAAAGTGTATCACAAGGGAATCAATCATTCGTATTCTATTTATATAGAAAGAAATAACAAAAAAAGGTATGTTGCTGCCATTTTGAAAGGAATAAGGATCCCCGAGGTAATGTCTAAACCCAATGATTTCACAAAGCAAGGATAAAGGATTCCGAAACAAGGAAACACTATTTTCAATTGTCTCAACAATTGGATCAGACTGAGGAATAAAAATGGATTCGAAATGAGACAAACAAAAGAGTTTAGAGACGGCTCAATAAATGTCTAAGGATTCTCTTGTCAGAATTACCCAACTTGAGTTATGAGTATGAATGAGATTTCTTCCTTTTTCTGTAAGGAAGAAGAAAAAAGTACTCAATTCAAATTATAGTAAAATTCATGATTTTATGGATCCACTTGCTATTATATACAGAAATTGGAATCATTTTTCTCGAGCCGTATGAGGAAAAAACCTCCTATACGTTTCTAGGGGGGGCATTGTTTATTTACATCTATCCCAATGAGCCATCTATCGAATCGTTGCAATTGATGTTCGATTTCGAAGAGAAGGAAGAGATCTTCGAAAAGTAGGTTTTTACAATCCGATAAAGAATCAAACTTATTTAAATGTTCCTGCTATTCTATATTTCCTTGAAAAAGGTGCTCAACCTACAGGAACTGTTTATGATATTTTAAAGAAGGCAGAATTCTTTAAAGAAAGAACTTTGAGTTAATTAAAGGAAAAAACAAAATTATTAAATAAATAAAATAAAGTAGGGAAGGGTAACTAGTATCTATCCTTGTGTAATTATTTCTATTTACACACCATTTTCCTTTTTCTTGCTTTATTCATATTTTGGTGGGGGAATTTAATTTAACAACAAACAAGGGGTTAAGCTTGCTTATCGTACTTTTATTGATTGAATAAACCGGGGATTTTTTATTTACCTTTTCCTTAATTTTTTCCATTCCAATTTCTTATTTATGTTGTGCCAATCCAACACAAGTCTTTATTTTATTTACTTGATTTACTTTCTCAACATTGCTTTTATATTGACAATGGTGTATCGAACAAATATAATTCGATCATAGATAAATAGGGCTGTTTATCCCCACCCCATATTGATTTTTTTGTTTCCTTCACTCAAATGATGGGTTTGCCTTGCTGCATTTACTCTCATACAGGATGTATTTTCTTAGGGAAAATCAAAAAAGAATTTGATAAAAAATGGGTGGTCTGCCATAATTTTTACATTTCGATTAGGAATATTTTTAATCCGATCTGCTAACTTTGGTATTTTGTGTTTCTAATTGATCAGAAAATCTTTCTTTTCGATGTGTTGCTAGTTCAATGTTTTGATAGGGTCGTGCAGTGCAATTCAATTGATTTTTATATTTTGATCGTATCTACATATCCTATTTATCCGGGTTGCTAACTCAACGGTAGAGTACTCGGCTTTTAAGTGCGACTATGATCTTTTACACATTTGGATGAAGCAACAAATTCGTCCAGACTATTGGTATAGTCTATAGGACCACGACTGATCCTCAAGGGTAATGAATGGAAAAAACAGCATGTCGTAATAAAATAGAAAATCAAATAAAATAATAAATTGATTTTATTAATTTATTTAATTTGAAATGAAAGTCAAAGTTAAAGTAGAACTTTGAGTTTATCCTTACCGGATCATTACAGTTCCAAAAGATTGTTTTGATTTTTGGAAGGGGACAAAAGAAATTCACATTTACAGTTGGGTCTAGTGAATAAATGGATAGAGCTCTATGGCTCCAATTCTGGTAAAATAAAAAGCAACGAGCTTATGTTCTTAATTGGAATGATTACCCGATCTAATTAGACGTTAAAAATGAATTAGTGCCTAATGCGGGAAAGAGTGGGTTCTCCTGTGAGTGAACCATTGATTTTTTCTTTTTTTTTTTTCAGAATCCTAATTATTCTTTATTATGGATTGTAGACGGATGTGTAGAAGAAACAGTATATTGATAAAGAGAATTTATTCCAAAGTCAAAAGAGCGATTGGGTTGCAAAAATAAAGGATTTTTTCTCCTGTTGTAATTATAACGAACATAAACCAATTGGATAGAAAAGGTAAAAAGATCTGTTGATTGGACTCCCTCTTTCTTTTCCGGGGTATATATTTTTTTCTTACTATACTATATACATAATACAATACATAATACCCTGTTCTGACCATATTGCACTATGTATATATCATTTGATAAACCAAGAAAAACCTCCTGCCTCTGGCTCAAGTAGAAATGTAAATGGAAGAATTACAAGGATATTTAGAAAAAGATAGATCTCGGCAA